TGATAAATTCACGGTTCTAGAAATTCATTTCAGACAATTGAACCTTCTCAAACTGTTTCTTTTTAAGAACCAAAAAGATTTGTGCCAAAATAACAGATGCCAAGAAGAACAAAAGGCCTTGGACACGTAATGGATCTTGAAGTACGATTTCAGCATCCCCCTGACCAAATCCACCCACATTAGGATTACTCGTTAATGGTTGATCAAGTTTGATAGATTCGCCCTCTGAAACAAGAAGTTCCGGTCCCGGGGGGATAATATCAACCACTTGACGTCCATCCGATGCATCCACTATGGTTATTTCGTATCCTCCTTTTTCTTTGCGTATTATTTTGCTTACTATACCCGCTGTTGTAGCATTATAAACATTATTGTTACTCTTGCTACCGTCGGGATAAATCTGACCCCTTCCCCTGTTCCCGCCTACATATATGGGATATTTTAAGAAGTGAACATCTTTCTTAGTAGCGGGGTCTGGAGAAAGAATAGGAAAGGTTACTTCGCTATATTTCTGACCAGGAACAGGACCTATCACAAGAATATTTTTTTTAGTAGGGCGATAGTTCTGAAAAGACGGATTGCCTATCTTTTCTTTAATCTCGGGCGAAATACGATCGGGGGGGGCTAATTCAAACCCCTCAGGTAAAATAAGAACAGCCCCTACATTCAAAGCTCCCTTTTTACCATTAGCAAGAACTTGTTTCAGTTGCATATCATAAGGAATTCGAACAACTGCTTCAAATACAGTATCAGGAAGTACCGCTTGTGGAACCTCGATATCTACGGGTTTATTAGCTAAATGGCAATTGGCACATACAATACGGCCAGTCGCTTCTCGTGGATTTTCATAACCCTGCTGTGCAAAAATGGGATATGCGTTTGAACTGGGTGTCCTAGTGATTATATATATCATGAGCGATATGGAAATGGATCGAGTAATCTCTTCCTTTATCCAAGAAAAAAGAGTATTTATAGTTTGCATGGTCCAATCATTGGTATCGAAAATTTATACAATAAAATTAGGTAGGTCCCTAGTCTAGTATAGTTCCCTATCTATGATTTTGCTATTTACTAAAAAAATATTAATGGAATATAGGAAGAATTCCTTGTAGGAGTAGAAAGAATAAGTACAATTTTGAATGTTTTGCTTATGTACAAAGTAACAACCATTATAATTTGATCAGTGAATCATTTTTCAGTCATTCAGTGAATGATAAATCACTACAAGTGAGGGAGATACACGATTTAAATAACGGAAGATCAAATATTTTAAAATTGTATCTAGAATGACCGGAAAAGTGGAAACAAGACCGGATATAATTTGATCGTTATGATCAAATCCAAAATCTTTGTATAAAGAGCCAATCATTAGTTCCCAACCGTGGGGCGAATGGAATCCTATACATAAATCAGTTAATAAAAGAATTGAAAAAGCTTTTATTGTGTCGCTTAAGTTATATAGGAATTCTTGAACCCAAGAGTTAAGAATAACAAGTTTTTCATTACCTAAAATCGAATAACCACTTAGAATAACGAAACAGGTTATATTTGTCGAGAAGTTCAAAATCGTATGGATACAATCCCCATTGTGTATCTTGATCAATTGGATCGTTTCTTTGTAGATTCCGATACGAAGCTTTTCTAGATGTGTTTCCGGGTATTCCTTTATCATTTCGTCCAAGAGGAAGAGTTCCTCTAATTCTATGAATTTTTTTAGAATACTCTTTTCTTGAATGATATTCAAGAAGATTTCGGATTCCATAGTATCCCACCAATTAGTAACCCAAGATTCCAGACTTTTAGTAAATGAGAGAGAGATCCACCAGGGCAAAAATACTATAGAAGATGCAAGATATAGAAGGGGAATGAATGCTTTCTTTTTTGCCATTTTTTCGTCTTTGAATTTTTAATGAACTCACCTCACTCGTCGACTCCATACGATACTAACTAATATTCATATCAAGGATAAGCTCTATTACAAGTCATCGAGCCCATGAATCTATTCCCTTTTTTTCTGTATGATTCAGTGGTTAGTACTTGAATTTAGAAATAATACAGAAATGGAATAAGAAAGAGTCCACTCCAAATTCGCACTTCAAATGCGAATAAAGATATTGTTTCCAAATATATCATTTGCTAAAATTCGAAAAAAGTGCCTCCTTTCGATAAATAAATGCACAAAGGCGCCCATGAATATTATTCGGATTTTGAAAGAAAAGAATTCTCTTTCTATCAGAATATCAAATTTTTTGAAAAAAAAAAAAAGCATTCACTCTTTTCAGTTCATTTTTCAAAATACTTCAATTGGTACACGCAAGAAATAAGCCAATTCAGCAGCTTTTTGCTCAATTTCTCGTGGAGTCAAATTCTCATCAGTACGAGTCAGGGGAATAGCCCCATGGCCTCTGATTTCCATATAAAGGACACGACGAGCATAAATACCCTCTTTCACTTCTATTCTGATGGACTGGATGTCTTTCATAAGGAATTGGAGTAAGATGCGACGATTTTTTCCAGGAAATCCCCAACGAAAAATACACACTATTCCTTCTTTTCTATCGAATCGATCATAACCACTACCTACATTCCATGAGATTGTGCACCACAAATAGGAGCTAATAAAGAGACCCGCAATCCCGTAGAAAGACATCACGATCCCCTGTGGAAAAGAAATGATTTGTGGAGACGGAAATAAAGATATAAAATTCCTACCAAGATAACTGGAAATTCCAACTAATAAAAACCCTAATGAACCTAAAAAAAGGATAAAGGCCCAGCAGAAATTACTTGTTTTTCGAGACCCCGCTATAAGTTCTATCCATATATGTTCTGATCGCCAATTCATACTAGATCTAGTTGCATTTTATTGAAATTGAGAGAATAACCCAAATGAATTTGACTTTTTTTGTGTGTTTCCGAAGTAACTCTCATCAACTAGCACTATTCCGATGTGAACTTTTAGGAGTAATTCATCGAATTGCTTAGATCTAAAATAATAAGATTCACTTCGTATGATTCCCTATAGATATCTACATATGGATACATTTACTTTACATTTCAGACATTCGCCCCAATCCCGATTTTTTTTTTCAAATAGCTATAATTCATTTATGTATATATCATGTTTACGCATGCATAATAGCTTATGTTCAGGGGAAACTGCATCACATATTTTATTCTAAGAAATCAATATCTGTATTATGGTCTAAGTCTTGAAAAAAAAAAAATAGATAAGATTTGGCCCTATCATATCTATATCTAAAAAATCTTGTTTTTTTGAACATGAAGAAATAAAGAAGCCATCGCAATTGCCGGAAATACTAGGCCCACTAAAGGCACCAAAATAGAGGGTAAGTTATTGAAAGTTGTCATAAAATAGATACCTGGATTTAATATTTGTACCTGTTATTGTTCTATTGTTATTTATATTGTTATAAAGGTATCGTATAATTATTATAATTCATATAATACATAATTATACTAAGTATAGCTAAGTGAGTACATAATTGAGTATATGTAAGTACATAATATTAATATATAAATAAAATATATAAATAAAATAAGATAAGAAAATAAGTGCAAGGAATGTAGAACTAACGAAATAGAATTTTTCATCTTTCTACATGAAATATATAGATATGTATGTGTATGATAATCTCCTTTTTTTATTATTTTTTATTATCTTGTTTTTGTCTAATAATTTGAATTTAATAAACGTGAATAAAATAAAGAAAGAGTTTGTTACAAATTCCCGAAAAATTTGTTAGAATCCGATCCGGGAATAGGGATTCTTAGTAAAACTGAACATTCTCAAAAAATATAGAATCTTGCATCTTTCTATACTTTTATATTTTCTATATGTGAATTATATACACATAAGAAGGGAACGTGAAATTCTCGTTTTATTCCCCTTGCCTAATTTGAATTTCGCGGAAGAAAGAATTCACTCTTTTTTTTTTACAATTAAATCTTATGTTACCAAATGTTATCAAAGTAAAAATAAAATCCGAAGAATGGATTTTTACTTTGATTTCTATAAACTAAATAACTACTTGTTCTATACACAAAAAAAAAATCATTTCTATTTTTTTTATATTTTATATATATATTATATATTTTTAATTTTTATTAAGGCTCTACTTGATTGAATTTTGATTCAGAGGAAAGAACGCATGAAGCTGAAATAACTCACTCAGAACGCCTTTTAAAAGATTACGCGGTACGATTGGATCGAATAGGCCCTTATGGAATAAATATTCAGCCGCTTGTGAGCCCTCAGGTACTGTTTTATTCAATGTTTGTTCAATTACTCTTTTACCCGCAAAGGCAATGTAGGCATTGGGTTCAGCAATAATGATATCCCCCAACATACCAAAACTAGCTGTCACCCCACCAGTAGTAGGAGATGTAAGGATTGATACATAGAATAACTTTTTATTTGATTGATAATCATATAAAGCGGAAGATATTTTAGCCATTTGCATCAAGCTCAAACTTCCTTCTTGCATGCGTGCTCCTCCAGAAGCACACACTAAAATAAGAGGTAAAAATTGATTGGTAGCATATTCGATCAAACGGGTGATTTTCTCGCCAACTACCGATCCCATACTACCACCCATAAACTGAAAATCCATAATCCCAATTGCTACGGGAATACCGTTTAGTTGACCTGTGCCCGTTTGAACAGCCTCAGTTAATCCTGTCTTTCTTTGATAAGAATCAATACGATCTTTGTAGGGTTCCTCTTCTAAATTAAATTCAATGGGATCCAGAGAGACCATGTCTTCATCCATCGGAACCCAAGTACCTGGATCAATCGAAAGTTCGATTCTATCTGAACTATTCATTTTCAAATGATGTCCACAGTGTTCGCAAATATTCATTTTTGATTTAAAAAATTTCTTATAATTTAATCCATAACAATTTTCGCATTGAACCCACAAATGCTTGTATTTTGGAGTCACATCTAGATCATTAGATCTTTCTGTTTCTGTTATAGT